AAGGATCTTTGAACAACCATCGGACGGGCGGAAAATCATTAGAACCGACTTCTACAAGAGCTTTTCTTTTTCCATAGAAAAAAAGGTGTTCAAAAAGAGTTTCAGAAGATGTTGATCGTAAATGATAAAATTGGTTACAAAGAAAAATGAAGATGGATTCGTATTCACATACATAAGAATTATATAGAAACAAGAATAATCTTTTATTCTTTTTTGAAACAATGGAACTTGATTTCTTTGGAGTTGGAATACCAAGACTATTCCAATTCTGATACTCATAGAGAAGGAAGCGTAATAAATGGAAAAAAGAGGCGTCTTTCAACCCGGAGCGAAGAGTTTGAACAACGATTTCTAGATGGATGGGGTAGGGTATTAGTATATCTGACACATAATTTAAATGTACAAAATTGTCTTCTAAAAATGGAAATAGTGAATGAATTGATCGTAAATTTTGAGATTTGCCTATTTCTTCTTTCCTTTCTAAGGAAGATACTAATCTTAGGGAAAAGGGAATTTCCCCAATAACTGCAAATCCCTCTGATATCATTTGCAAATATAAATTTTTGTTATGCCCCAACAATAGGTTTTGGTTTGACTCATTAGCAGAAATAAGCAAAGGATTCTGTTGAGACATTCGAGTAATTAAACGTTTCACCATTAGTGAACTGGATTTATTATCATAACCAAAATTATCCACCAAAATGAATCTATTTAAAACATGATCATGAGCCAGTGCATAAATATACTCTTGAAAGATAAGCGGATATAGGAAATCCTGTTTCAAAAATTTATCGAGTTCAAAATATCGTTGAAATTCCCCCATTTGAAATTAGATTTGAACCAAAGATCGGCATAAGATACTTCTTGGATTATCAAATGATACATAGTGCGATACGGTCAAAACAAGGTAGTATACTAATAAAATAATATATACCTCGGAGACAGGTAAGCTCATCAACAGACTCTCCATCCTCTTTTTGTTTTCATCTAATAGGTTTATGTTCGTTATAGGATAACAAGATGGTTAGAAATCTTTTATTTTTAAAACCCAATCGCTCTTTTGATTTTGGAAAGAATTGAATTATCTTTATCAATATACTGCTTCTTCTACACATTCCTCTCCAATGCATAAAATGCATAATGGAGAATATCAACATAGTTAGGATTCATAAAAAAAAGGATAATCCACTCATAGGAGAAGCCGTTCCCGCATCAGGCACTAATCCATTTTTAACGTCTATCTAATTAGATCGGATAATCATTCAAAGTTAAGAACAGAAGCCGGTTGCTTTTTTGTTTACCTATAATTAGAGCCATAGGGCTCTATCCATTTATTCACTCGACCCAACTTTTAATTCATTTTGTTCCGCCCCGATCCAAGCCTTTAAACAAGTCTTTGTACCGATCCGGTAAGAATGCAATATTCTCAGAATTATATATTGCTACGACATGCTATTTTTTCCATTCATTCCCTTTCAGGATCAGTCGTGGTCTTACAAACTCTACCGATGGTATGGACGAATCCCTTGCTTCATCCAAATGTGTAAACGATACTAGCCGCACTTAAAAGCCGAGTACTCTACCGTTGAGTTAGCAACCCAAAAATCTAAAAACAATTAGGATGTGTAAATGTCAATACAGTAAAAAAAATATAACTAAATTTGAGTGCCATGACACAATCAAAACATTTTAAACTAAGACTACAAAAAGAAATCTCAAATTTAAATCGCTTCTGAACTGAACATAAAAATGAAGAGATCAGATGCAAATATACTAAATTGAAATATAATTAGAATTTAGAATAGATATAAATGTACAAGTGAATCAACCTCCCTTTCTTTTTCTTTTTTTCACTCCAATAAAAAATTATTGTATCACAGCGAATTCAACGAACCCATCAATTGAGTGAAGTAAAATAAAAAACCGAACCTATGGCACGAAAAGATTTATACTTATACACGATCAAATTATATTTGTTCGATACACTGTTGTCAATATAAATGTTACGAAAAGAATACAGTGGTGAAAATGGAAATCAATTAAATATTAACTATAAGGACTGGTGTTGGATTGGCACTACATAGATGCAAAAAGCAAAAAGGTGTAGATAGTAGATCAAGGAATAAAAAAGTAGTCAAAAAAAATCCGAGTTATTCAATCAATATAAGTTGAGCGAATAAGCAAGTTTGATTCCGTGGTTATTATTATTTGTTAGTAGAGTTCCAATGAAAACGGAAAACCAGTCGATTGCAGATAATGTCATAATTTTATATTTCGAGATCCAATTTCTTCATCTAGTCCCTCGATTTTGGGATTATCCACCTTCGCTTTTTGTCGTTATATACCAATACCACTAGAACAGGGGATTCTATGGGAACAATACGAAAAGGCGGAGCATAGTAGAGAAATATACTCTTTATTTAAATTTTGTTTTATTAAAGGGAAGTTCCTTAAAAACCTCCGCCTTCTTTGAAATATCATGAACAGTTCCTGTAGGTTGAGCGCCTTTTTCAAGGAAATATAGAATAGCAGGAACATTTAAATAAGTTTGATTCTTTATCGGATCATAAAAACCAACTTTCCGGAGATCTCTCCCCTCTCTTCGGGATCGAACATCAATTGCAACGATTCGATAGACGGCTCATTGGGATAGATGAAAATACCCCCCCTAGAAACGTATAAGAGGTTTTCTCCTCGTACGGCTCGAGAAAATTATGTCTATGTATAAAATTAGAATGGCAAATAGATCCATAAAATCATCAAATCAATTAGACTATGATTAAAGATTTAATTTTTTTTTCGTTTATAAATGTAAAACAAAAAATTGTACTCATAACTCAAGTGGGATAACTCTCAAATAGCTCACAATCCCTAAGCTATTTCATTTTTTGAGTGGTCTCTAGCCCCCTTCTTGTCTCGTTTAGAATCTGTTTTATTCTTCAGATTTAGTTGTTGAGACAATGAAAAATGGTGTTTCCTTGTTCCAGGATCCTTTATCTTTTGTTTGAATCATTGGGTTTAGACATTACTTCGGTGATCCTTAATCCTTATCAAAATGGCAGCAACATACCTTTTTTGTGATTTCGTTCTATCAAAGAATCATCAGAACGGTTGATTCACGCGTGTTCCACTTTTGATTGAAAAAGTTTTACCAAGTCCAACAAATTTGACTTATATTTTAGATTTGAAACTTTCTAAAATTGAATCCTTTCAATTTCTATATAGAAGCTATATTTACGAAGTTGTTCAAACTTATTAATTGACACTAACCCTAGACCCTTACCCTTGAGACATGAATCAATACTTTCTACTCGAGCTCCATCATGTATATAATTACCCCTTTTTTACTTTTTACATTACAACCCAAGAAAAAACTGATGGGTTCTAGTCGAGCAGAACAAAGGATGTCGAGTCAAGAGCACTTTTATTCGTAATAAAATGGTGGATTATTACATCCACAGCTGATCATGTCCTTCAAGTCGCACGTTGCTTTCTACCACATCGTTTCAAACGAAGTTTTACCATAACATTCCTCTAGTTTGGAACTAGTATTTAATTGATTCAATTATGGAATCATGAATAGTCATTAGTGCGATCGCTAAATAATAATAAATCTATACTTTTGTCCTTCTATATCTATAATAGAAATAGATATGAATGGGTAGTTAGTTTCTGAAAACGTCTCAGCACTAATTTTTTAATCCCATAGTTAGCAAATAAATGGAAGAACTGTCACTGCAAGTAATTTAATCCCGGATATTCTATAATTGACGATTCCAATTTAAGTGATCATAAGTTTTTTTTTTCACAAAATACAAACAAAGGCCGTTGTTACGGAAATAGAATGATACCATGCATTGTATTTGACTTGAGGTTCCATAAGTTTTCTGTAACCTTTCTATTTCTAGACCCCCCAAAAAAATCTAATTTAATAGAATGTATGAATAATCCCTCGCCTAAAATTTTACAACAATTTATAGAACTCTTAGACCCAAACAAAAAATGACAAAAAACTCGGTGCAAAGAAAACAGATCTGTTACATATGTAATTTACTTGATCGTTTGTTAATGAAGATACATAGATATATGTATTTTAATTAAATATTAAAACGAAAATATATAGGATATGGTACCTAAATTAACTTCAATAGGAATAGCAGAGGGATGGGCATAGGCATACAATGATAGTCTGTCCAACTTTTTTTATTCAAACTAGTGTGGTATGGGGTCTATGTTCCCATCTGACCTAGATAACAAAACAACTAGATTAAGTTACATCTCTGTCTCATTCGAACGCAATTTAGTTTGAGAAAACAATATTCTTCTCTGAATCAGAGAAGAATAAGTAAAAATGATAAACAAGAATCATATTATAGCCACTATTCCACTCTAAAATTAAAATTAAAGATCTTAAAGAGAGTCTTGTTCAAAAAAGTAAGAGTTTTCCGTATATAATGGGTGCTCTGGGACGGAAGGATTCGAACCTCCGAATAGCGGGACCAAAACCCGTTGCCTTACCACTTGGCCACGCCCCATTTAAATTCTGCACTAATAAACACTAATATGAGTGTTGGTTTTTCGTCAATTCCAATGCAAATACATATCTATGCACTATATTGTTGATAGGATTTTGCTACGTGTAGATATAATATAGAATTAAACTGGACTTGATTGATCATTACATATAATTTAATTAAGATATTGTATTGTATAAACGTATGATTTCTTATATTCTCTTTGTTAGAATTGAAGGCTTTTGATTGGGTGAGTGGGTTGAAAGGATTTTTTGGTCTACTTTACTTTCTTCATTATTTTTTGCCTTATATCAATAACTCAATCAAAATACAATTATCTCCAAGAAAAAAATCTTTGTTATGCTTAATATTTTTAGTTTGATCGGTATCTGTCTTAACTCTGCCCTTTATTCGAGTAGTTTTTTCTTGGCCAAATTACCCGAGGCCTACTCTTTTTTAAATCCAATTGTCGATTTTATGCCGGTCATACCTTTGCTGTTTTTTCTTTTAGCCTTTGTTTGGCAAGCTGCTGTAAGTTTTCGATGAAATTTTGAATACTGTCTTAGCAAACTTAATTATTTATTCAAGTATTCAAGAAAAAATTATAACAATTGATAAAATCATAATAAGTCTTAGAGTATGAACCTTTAGTTGAAACATTGAAATTCTTGAATCACCCCATTTCTTCATTATGACCTTTCTCGTCAAAGATCTTATATAAGATACCCCACAATTAGGTATTGCGAGTATTTTAAAATAAAATTTGAATTTTACTGAAGAAAAACCCTGTCTAAAAACTAAAAAAGTACTTCCTTTCATGGTGTCAAAATATGATATGTGATATAAAAATGGATAATCTATTCTCTTCAAAAAAAAAAAGATCTTGGAGATTGTGTAATGCTTACTCTCAAACTCTTCGTTTACACAGTAGTGATATTCTTTGTTTCTCTCTTCATCTTCGGATTCTTATCTAATGATCCAGGACGTAATCCTGGACGTGAAGAATAAGCATCAAATAATACTTTTCCTTGATCGAACCCTTTTCTTTTTTTTTTTTTTTAAGGTTAAGGGGGCGAATAGATAAAATCTTAAGAAAAAAGAAAAGGTTCGATCAATTCGAAAGATAACTAAAATATCAAGCAATACAGGTAAACGGAAAGAGAGGGATTCGAACCCTCGGTACGAATAACTCGTACAACGGATTAGCAATCCGACGCTTTAGTCCACTCAGCCATCTCTCCCAATTGAAAACGGATAATAACTATGTTACATTACATATAAAGTAAGGGTTGAAATTATCTCTTTATCCTTATTAAAATTAAAATCGACTTATATCTTAAAAAGATAGTTTATTCTAATTAATATCTCTATTTAATTCTAAGAAAAATAAAAGTTCTATAATTTATATAATTATATATATATCACGTTTATCAGCAATTCCAACTCTAAAGTACGGGCTCGAAAAATTATTTGATGATAAAAAAAAAAGAATACCTCGTTATTTTTGTCCAATAAGGGCTTTTCCATGGCCTGGCCGGGTCAGTACCTAGCCGGGCCTTTTTTTGTTCCACTGAATCATAATCATAGATAATTAGCTGAATTTAAAAATTGAAGCAACAACAATTAAGAAATCTTAAATTATAAGGAGGATTCTTTCTATTCCTATGATAGGGAATTCAAGTATCATTTCTGATTTTTTTTTAAGCACCCGCACCTTTTTAAAATAATTCTTGTCTGATCCTGTATTGATTACATCCGATTCGACAAAAGATCCATTTATAGATAATAATCGCATTGTAGCGGGTATAGTTTAGTGGTAAAAGTGTGATTCGTTCTATATAACCCCTTACATAGTTAAGGGGTCCTTCGGTTTTCTTCATATTCCGAAAAAAACTTTATTTCTTAAAAGGATTTAAGTCTTTACCTCTCAACGACAGATTCGAGGAAGAATATACATTCTCGTGCTTTTTATATTTTATACAAGGATCAATTAGCAATTGAAAAATTGGATTATGAAATTACGAAACATAATTTTTTTTGGATCACTACTTCCAATTGAATGAGTAAAAGGATCTATGGATGAAGAAAGCTTTTTTCTAATCGTAACTAAATCTTCAATTTTAGATTTGTTTTTTGTTTATAGAGGGGAGATTGAAGCAAAATAGCTATTAAACGATGGCTTTGGTTTACTAGAGACATCGATATATTGTTTAGCTCGGTGGAAAGAAAATTCTTTTCCTCAGGATTCGTTCAAATAGAAATAGAGAACGAAGTAACTAGAAAGAGTGTTATAATCCTCCTCTTCTAGAGGGATCATCTAGAAAGCGAGTAGTTTAAAATGTATTCAGACAGTAAAGGCTGACATAGATGTTATGGGTCAATTTTTTTTTTCAGTTACGTCTTAAATCGGGGAAATTATCCATCTACCATAAAGGAGCCGAATGAAATAAAAGTTTCATGTTCGGTTTTGAATTAGAGACGTTAAAAATGATGAATCGACGTCGACTATAACCCCTAGCCTTCCAAGCTAACGATGCGGGTTCGATTCCCGCTACCCGCTTTATCTTTTTATTATTTTAAAAATTAAATTCATAATTTCATCTTAATCTATCATTGAATTGAATATGTAAATGCCTAAATTTTCTCACATACAATCCGCTATTTTTTTTTTTTACGAACAAGAGATCCGAAGTAAAAAATAAGAAAACAAATAGGAATGAAAGGCGTCCATTGTCTAATGGATAGGACATAGGTCTTCTAAACCTTTGGTATAGGTTCAAATCCTATTGGACGCAATTTTTTTCCATATATATAATATATATCTTTTTGATTTATATATTTCTATGTCAAGAAAGATATTTGGAATAATTTTCATTAAATCCGAGATACTTATATTTTATTTAATATTCAAATATTATAAAATTAAAATAATATCTAATTAATCTAAAAAAAAATAACCTTTTTTTTCGTTTCTAATTTTGAAAAA